GGATACGGTTCGATAATGTACGCCAAAACATAAAATTATGCAAGAATATATGGTTCCATTCTTTCTTTTTTTTTTTATTCCATAACAAGCCTTTTTGTTTCAAATAATAGTCATTGGAACAAAAAAGGCCCAGCGAGGTACTGACCAGGCCGGGCTGTGGAATTAAAAAAAGCTCTTGGAGACGAAATCAAAGAGGTACTTTTTATATTATTTATATATTTCTTACTTATATAAATTACTACTATATATTTTATTTTTTACTTATAAAATATATATTTTTTTATTATTTTATTTAGGTATTTATAATTATATAGGTAATTATATATATATTAATATGAATTTATATTCATTTTATATTCATTGGAATAGTGGATTGGAGATATTTCTTTCGAGCCCTTCTTACTTTATTTTATATCAATGGAATTACTTTTTTTCTATATTTTGTATATTTTTATATGTCTAGATAATTATATATCTATATAATAAACTAAATAAACTAATAATAGAATAAAAATAATATAATAAAAATAATATAAAAAATAAAAATAAGAGGTATAAAAGAAAGAAAGACTCTTTTTTCAAACCTTACTTTTTGTGTAATGTAACATAGTAATTATCCTTTTTCGATTGGGGGAGATGGCTGAGTGGACTAAAGCGTCGGATTGCTAATCCGTTGTACGGGTTTTTCGTACCGAGGGTTCGAATCCCTCTCTTTCCGCTTTTGTTAATGACGTGGTATTTTTTATTTCTCTTTCAATTTCGACGAGTCTTTTTTTTTTTTTTAATAGTTAAAGATGTGGAATAGATAAAATCCTAAGAACATTTTAAAATCGAGCAAGGAAAACAAAAACTTTATTTTTTATTCTTCACGTCCAGGATTACGTCCTGGATCATTAGATAGGAATCCGAAGATAAAGAGAGAAACAAAGAATATCACTACTGTGTAAACAAATAGTTTGAGAGTAAGCATTACACAATCTCCAAGATCATTTTTTTGGAAAAAAAGAGAATAGATTCTCCATTTTTATACCACATATACCTCATTTTGACACCAAAAATGGTTTTTATAAAGCTAGAAATAGAAGAAATAGAAAAGAATTTTCATAAATTCATTTGTAATGTAATATGAGTCAAGTCTTTCATTAACAAAATTTTTTGCATACCCACAATATCTAATTGTGGGGGACTCTAATAGGTTCTTTCAATGTAAAAAAAGGGTCCGAATTAGCAAATGGGGTGATCTCCAGACTTATCGTGGCGATACAAGAATTTCAATATTTGAATTGAAGCTTTATACTATAAGACTTATCTGATCTTATCAATTGTTAGAATCTTTTTTTTATAATAAATCATGAATTTTTCTAGGACAGTATTCAAAATCTCATCGAAAACTTACAGCAGCTTGCCAAACAAAAGCTAAGAGAAAAAATAGCACAGGTATTACTGGCATAAAATCTACGATTGGATTCAAAAAAGCGTAGGCTTCAGGCAATTTGGCGAAGAAAAAACTATTTGAAGAAAGAGTAGAATTAAACCAGATACAGATCAAACTAAAGATATTAAGCATAACAAACGTTTTGTTTTTTTGTTTTGTTCTTGAAGATAATTGTATTTATTTTGATTGAGTTATTGTTATTAATAATATAAAATTAATAATTTAATAATATAATGTTATTTTTTTTTTTTAAGTTTAAGTTATATAAAAAAATGAGTAAAAATTAAAAAAAAAAAAATAAGGTAGACCAAAAAACTTTTCTTTGATTTGAACTAACTCAACCAAAAATACTTCAATTCTCAAATTAAAAGAGAATAGAAGAAATCATACTTTCATACAATATCTTAATTGAATTATATGTAATGATCAATAAATTTGATCAATAAATTTCGTTTAATTCTCTATCTACTATATCTAAATGTATCAAAATCCTAGTAACAATCTATTCTATAGATATTTAGACTATAATTGACGAACAACTAATAAGAATATTAGTGTTTATTAATGTCGAATATAAATAGAAAATGGGGCGTGGCCAAGTGGTAAGGCAACGGGTTTTGGTCCCGGTATTCGGAGGTTCGAATCCTTCCGTCCCAGAGCATACCTATTATATATATCATATCGGATTATATATATCGTATCATAATACCGATTTTATATCAGAATAAAAGATTGTCTTTTTTTTTTATTAAGAGTATAATAATATTGGATAGAATATGATTCTTTTTTCTTATAATGATTAATTCTTATCTGAATTATATCTTTTTCACAAATTTAATCGTGTTCAAATAACACCAAATAATACACAGATGTAATTGAATCTATTTGTATCCAAGTAAGATGGGAACATAGATTAAAAGAAGAGAAAAGAGTTTTAATTAAAAAAGCAAAATCCGGGGACGGGCTTTTCATTGTATGCCTATCCCTCTCATATTGAAGTTCGTTAGTCATAAAAAAGAAAAAAAAAAAGCCTTACTTACGATATCCATTGGAATTTTAAATGCTGCATTTTAAGTGGTGCAGCCTGATTTAAAATTTTTAAAATTAGAAACACGGGTGTGTTTTTGATATTGGGGTACTAATTAACTTCAATCAATAATCAATAGGATTAGGATTCTTTTTTGTATTTTCTCTAATGAATAATTGTAAATCTATGTAACAATTGAGACAAAATCTATTATCTTATTCACTTTACCTTATTACATTACCTTAGGTAAAAATTGCAGAAAGATTATTGAATTTTTCAGGTCAAATAAACTACGCAGAAAATGCTTATATGTATGTCTTGTTATCGTTCTATTTCATTGAAAACTTTATTTTATTTCGATAATTACTTTCAGAAACATTTGTTTAGTCTATATGATAGATATGAGGATCTCCTAGTTCTTTTCTTTCGATTATGATTTATCAAAAATAATAACAACCCCAATCCTCCCTTACATCAGTCTTTATTCCCCACCCCATTAAATTAATTAAACTAATGAAAAAAAAACAAATTTAATTTTTTTTTGATCTATCTCTATCTATTTGTTTGAAATGATTGATGTTTTAATCAGAATATGAATTTCTCTCTCTTATTATGAGAATACGGTTTTTACTTTTACTGTAAAACTTTATTCAAATAATGTAATGATATTGAAATAGGAAATCTTTCAATCAATTTAATCTTTTGAATAATGTCTTACGAGTCCTTGGTACTTGAAGAAGTGTTAAATTGATAAATCTATTTTTTCAAGTCACTTGAAGATTGAAGATGCAGATTAAAAAAAAAAAGAACTTATTTGTGTTATTTATTATTTCGAATTTTTATATTAGAATTTGAAATTCTAATATAAAAATCTATGGAGTTAAATTGAATTCTTGTTGAGACTTCTTCAGAAACTACCCATTCATAAAAGTATAGATTACTATGTATCGACCGAACCAATGATTATTCATGATTTCATAATTGAATCAATTACATACTGGTTACAGCAACCTACTAGAGAAATGTTATGGTAAAACTTCGTTTAAAACGATGTGGTAGAAAGCAACGTGCGACTTGAAGGATATGGTCGGTTGTGGATTCTTACATCCACCATTTTTTTATATTAATTATATAGGAATGAGGGTGCTCTTGGCTCGACATCGTTTGTTCTGTTCCACTGGAAAAACCTCATTTTTTGAGGGTTGCGATGTAAATAGTACATGATCATGATGGAGCTCGAGTAAAAAGTATTGATTCATTTTTTAGGGACATGGATCTAGGGTTAGTGTTAATTAATAAGTTGAAACAACTTCGTAAGTATATTTTCGATATAGAAATCGAAAGGATCCAATTCTAACAAGTTTAAAATTCATAACGAAAATTTATTGGAATTGGTAAAACTCTTTCGATCAAAAGTGTATCACATGGGAATCAACCATTTGTATGATTCTTTGATAGAAAGAAATTGCAAAAATGGTATGTTGCTGCCATTTTTTTAAATGATTAAAGATCACCGAAGTAATGTCTAAACCCAACGATTCAAGGCAACGATAAAGAATCCTGGAACAAGTAAATACCGTTTTCAGTTGTCTCAAAAAATAGATCATAATGAAGAATCAAAATAAATTATAAAGGAGACAGACAAAAAATGTGTGGTTAAAGACCGCTCAATAAAGGAAATGCCTAAAGGTTTTCCTTTGGATTATTTGAGAGTTATCCAACTTGAGTTAGGAGGATGTGAATACGAATGATTTTTTTCTTTTTCGGGCAAGAATAAGAAAAAGTACTTAAATCATAGTTTAATTGATTTGATGATTTGATGGATCTATTTGACATTAATTATAAATTCTATATATAGACATAATTTCTAATTTTCTTGAGCCGTACGAGGAGAAAACTTCTTATACGTTTCTAGGGGGGGTATTATTCATCTACATCTATCCCAATGGGCGGTTTATCGAATCGTTGCAATTGATGTTCGATCCAGAAGAGAAGGAAGAGATCTTCGGAAAGTGGGTTTTTATGATCCGATAAAGAATCAAACTTATTTAAATGTTCCTGCTATTCTATATTTCCTTGAAAAGGGCGCTCAACCTACGGGAACTGTTCATGACATTTCAAAGAAGGCGGGAGTTTTTATGGACCTTTCTCTTAATTAACAGATTACATTAAATTAATGAAATACAATAAATAAAAAAAGGGGGGGGGGGGTGACTTGTATATAACTTTGTATAACCCTTTCTATACAACCCCCCCTCTTTTGCTCTATTCCTACTCAATTTATTATTACTACCATAAGAGGTCGTCGTCTATAACCACAAAAATTTCTTTTTATTTTAGTGAGATAAATTCATATAAGACAGATAGATAGAAAAAAGATTAAGTGATGAAATAAATGAATGAAATAGTTGGATCTATAAATATCAAATTTTACATTATCGCTAATTCAATAATGGTTTATTTTTCGTTGAAACTTTAACTTTTTTTTATTTATTTTATTTGTTCATAAAAAAAACATGGGATTTAAGTTTACCTTTT